GGAAACTGAACTTCCTTTTGGTTCTCCTCGAAAACGACCTTCCTTTTTTAAACCTATTTTCAAAGAACTCAACAAAAAAATTAAAAAATTTAGAAATAAGTGTTTACGAGTTCTAAGAATTCTAAATGAAAAATTAAAATTGTTTCTAAAGAGACCAGATGAAAAAAACAAAAGAATTATTCAAAGCCTTTTGTTTTTAAAAAAAAGAATAAAAAAGTTTTCAAGCATAAATCCAATTCTAGTATTTGGATTGAGAGAAGAATCGCAAGAATCGAATGAAATAAAAAAAGAAAAAGATTCGAGAATCAATAATCAGATGATTCATGAATCATCCATTCAAGCCCAATTTATGAATTCGACAAATTCTTCAGTGACAGAAAAAAAAATGAAAGATCTGTTTAATAGAACAAGGACAATCAGAAATCAAATAGAAAAAATTACAAAAGACAAGAAAAAGGGATTACGAACTATAGAACAAAATAGTAGCTCTAACAAAACACGTTATGATGTTAAAAGATTAGAATCACGCAAAAATATGGTTCAGATATTAAAAAGAAGAAATGCTCGATTAATCCGTAAATCAAATTATTTTAAAAAATTTTTTAGAGAAAAAATATGTGTAGATCTATTTCTATATATTTTAAATATTCCCAAAATTAATACACAACTTTTTCTTGAATCAACAAAAAAATTAATTGATAAATCCATTTACAATAATGAGACAAATCAAGAAAGGATTGATCCAACAAATAAAAATACAATTGAGTTTCTTTCAATTATCAAAAAATCACTTTTTCGATTTAGTAGTAATATTAATAGGAATTCGAAGATTCATTCTGATTTCTCTTTTTTGTCACAAGCCTATGTATTTTACAAATTATCACAAGCCCCTTTTTTTAACTTATATTTTTTTAACTTATATAAGTTAAGATCTGTACTTCAATATCGTGAAACGTGTTTCTTTCTTAAAAAAGAAATAAAAGATTATTTTGGAACACAAGGAATAACTCATTACGAACTAAGGACTAAGAAACTTCCGAATTCTGGAATGAATCAATGGAAAAACTGGTTAAAAAAAAATTATCAATACGATTTATCTCAAATAAAATGGTCTCAATTAGTACCACAAAAATGGCGAAATAGAGTCAATGAACATTGTAGGATTGAAAATAAAAATTTCAAAATAAAAAGGAATTCATATGAAAAAGAACAATTAATTAATTACATAAATACCAATAATTCTGAAACCCATTTCTTGTTATTATCAGATCAAAAGGATAATTTAAAAAAAAACAATAGATATAATGTTTTAGCATATAAATTTATTTATTATGAGGATAAAAAGGATTCGTATAGTTATGAGTTCCCATTCCACGTAAATAAAAACCAAGAACTTTCTTATCCTTATAATTCCAATATACATAAAGACAAATTAATTGATATGTGGTGGAGGATCCCTATCACTAATTATTTAGGAATAACTAATATTATGGATATAGAGAAAAATAAAGATAGAAAATTTTTTGATTGGAAAATTCTCCATTTTTGTCTTAGAAAGAAAGTAGACATTAGAGCTTGGATCGATATCAGTACTAGCTGTAATAAAAAAATGAAAGCTCAACCTAAGACTAAGAATTATCAAATTGTTGATAAAATTGATAAGAAAGGTCTTTTTTATCACACAATTTATCAAGAAATCAACCGATCCTATAAAAAAAAACACTTTTTTGATTGGATGGGAATGAACGAAGAAATACTAAGCCGTCCCATATCGAATCTGGAATTTTGGTTCTTCCCAGAATTTGTCTTACTTTATAATGCATATAAAATGAAACCGTGGGTTATACCAATTAATTTCCTTCTTTCAAATTGGAATATAAGTGAAAATTTTTATGAAAATAAAAACATCAATAGAAAGAAAAAAAAGAATCCTTTTCTATCATCAAACGAAAAAAAATCTCTTGAATTAGAGAATCGAAATCAAGACAAAAAAGAATTCGTGGGTCAAGGAGATCTTGAATTAGATGTTCAAGAGAACTCTGAATCTGTTCTCTCAAACCAACAAAAAGATATTGAAGAAAGTTATATGGAATCAGATATGAAAAAACGGAGAAAGAAAAAACAATACAAGAGTAGTACAGAAGTGGAACTCAATTTCTTCCTGAAAAGGTATTTGCTTTTTCAATTGAGATGGGATGATTCTTTAAATCAAAAATTGATCAATAATATCAAAATATATTGTCTCCTGCTTAGATTGATAAATCCAAGAGAAATTACTATATCCTCTATTGAAAGGAGAGAAATGAGTCTGGATATAATGCCGATTCAGAAAGATTTACCTCTTACAGAATTGATGAAAAAAGGCATATTGATTATTGAACCAGTTCGTCTGTCTGTAAAAAGTGATGGACAATTTATTCTGTATCAAACCATAAGTATTTCATTGGTTCATAAGAGTAAACACCAAAAGAATCAAAAAAGATATAACGAAAACGTCGCTAAGAAGAATTTGGAGGAATTGGTTCCAAGACATCAAAAGATGACGAAAAATAGGGGCAAAAACTATTATGATTTCCTTGCTCCTGAAAATATTTTATCACCTAGACGTCGTAGAGAATTAAGAATTCTAATTTGTTTCAATTCAAGGAATAATAATGGTGTGGATAAAAACCCAGTATTTTGCAATGGGAATCAAGTCAAAAACTGTAGTCAATTTTTGGATAAAAGCAAAGATCTTGCTCAAGATAAAAATAAACTTATAAAATTAAAATTCTTTCTTTGGCCCAATTATCGATTAGAAGATTTAGTTTGTATGAATCGTTATTGGTTTGATACTAATAACGGCAGTCGTTTTAGTATATTAAGAATACAAATGTATCCACGATTGAAAATGAATTTATGATACTTTTATCATATATCTTATATATTCTTTATCATCTGGTAGATAAGTAGATGCACACGCGCCTTGTCTTACATTCAATTCCAATACATGATACTAATTCGATGACGTATCAATTATATGCAGAAATGAATCAACAAAATTTTCTTTATTAATTTTCTTTGATAAACTAAATGAATAAGGGAATTCGGATTTCGGATTATTGTGTATACCAGATTAAAATAGCTGGCATTATTATTACTGATCAGGAAAATTCCATATTCGATTTGGTAAAAATAAAAAAAGGAAGGAAGGTTAAGAATTTATGACAAAAAATTCATTCATATCTGTTATTTCGCATGAAGAAAACGAAGAAAACAAGGGGTCTACTGAATTTCAAGTATTTTGTTTTACCAATAAGATACGAAGACTCACTTCACACTTGGAATTGCACAAAAAAGACTATTCATCTCAGAGAGGTCTACGAAAAATTCTTGGAAAACGTCAACGACTACTGGCTTATTTGTCAAAAAAAAATAGAGTACGTTATAAAGAATTAATCCGTCAATTGAACATTCGAGAAATAAAAACACGTTAATTTGAAGAGTCGTTTTGAATTATTTGATTTATTAGATCTTGAATTTTGATGAACTTCTTTTTGTTTTCGGCAATTCATAGAAAAAATGAATCGGGGAAAAACCTATGACTGTACCAATTACAAGAAAAGACCTCATGATAGTCAATATGGGCCCTCACCACCCATCAATGCATGGTGTTCTCCGACTCATCGTTACTTTAGACGGTGAAGATGTTATTGACTGTGAACCAATATTGGGTTATTTACACAGAGGAATGGAAAAAATTGCGGAAAACCGAACAATTATACAATATCTGCCTTATGTAACACGTTGGGATTATTTAGCTACTATGTTCACAGAAGCAATAACTGTAAATGGACCAGAACAATTGGGAAATATTCAAGTACCTAAGAGGGCTAGTTATATCAGAGTAATTATGTTGGAGTTAAGTCGTATAGCTTCTCATTTGTTATGGCTCGGCCCTTTTATGGCCGATATTGGCGCGCAGACCCCCTTCTTCTATATTTTCAGAGAAAGAGAATTAGTATATGATTTATTCGAAGCTGCCACCGGTATGAGAATGATGCATAATTATTTTCGTATCGGAGGAGTAGCTGCCGATCTACCTTATGGATGGATAGAGAAATGTTTAGATTTTTGTGATTATTTTTTAACAGGGATTGCTGAATACCAAAAACTTATTACGCGAAATCCTATTTTTTTAGAACGAGTTGAGGGGGTGGGCATTATTGGTGGAGAAGAAGCAAAAAATTGGGGTTTATCCGGACCAATGCTACGAGCTTCCGGAATACAATGGGATCTTCGTAAAGTTGATCATTATGAGTGTTACGACGAATTTGATTGGGAAGTCCAATGGCAAAAAGAAGGAGATTCATTAGCTCGTTATTTAATACGAATGGGTGAAATGGCGGAATCCATCAAAATTATTCAACAAGCTTTAGAAGGAATTCCAGGGGGTCCTTATGAGAATTTAGAAATCCGACGCTTTAATAGGGTAAAATATCCTGAATGGAATGATTTTGAATATCGATTCATTAGTAAAAAGCCGTCTCCTGCTTTTGAATTATCGAAACAAGAACTTTATGTGAGAGTCGAAGCCCCAAAGGGGGAATTGGGGATATTTTTGATAGGAGATCAAAGTGTTTTTCCTTGGAGATGGAAAATTCGCCCACCGGGTTTTATCAATTTGCAAATTCTTCCTCAGTTAGTTAAAAAAATGAAATTGGCTGATATTATGACGATACTAGGTAGCATAGATATCATTATGGGGGAAGTTGATCGTTGAAATGATAATTGATACAACAGAAGTACAAACTATCAATTCTTTTTCCAGATTGGAATCCTTAAAAGAGGTTTATGGGACTATATGGATGCTTATCCCTATTTTGATTCTCATATTGGGAATCACAATAGGTGTACTAGTGATTGTGTGGTTAGAAAGAGAAATATCCGCGGGTATACAACAACGTATTGGACCTGAGTACGCCGGCCCTTTGGGAATTCTTCAAGCTCTAGCAGATGGG